AGGTTTCTAAAGATTCTTTTTTTTAGTTTAATCTAAGGCAATGTGTGCATGGCTAAAAAAATTTACTTAGGGAATCAAAATATACAATACAACTACACTATATACGATCTCGAGTAATAGAAAAAAAAGATTACAATAAAGATTACAATATTTATATTAGAGTAGAAAAAAAGGAAAGAGATCTCAAAGATCTTTTTCCTAAAATTCCCGTTTGGTTCATTTATACCATAATCAAACCTTCCCCTCAATGAATATTCAATTTAGATGGGTCATCCAATCCGAATATAAAATATTTGGACTCCTAATTTGACTAAGAAGTCTTGCGATATTACGACGTGTTATTAAATAAATAAAAAGGATGTTCTATCAAACGATTCGCCTTTTGAGTTTATTTTATTCAACGATTGACCAAACGAAAATATTAATAAATAATAAATTGTATGAACTTAGATCAATCAAATTCATTTCTATGCAACGATTCGGCCCAATCAATTTATCCATTGATTATCTTATCAATTTAGGTTGCAGGATAATGATAAACAAGGGGGAAGGGAAAGGCAAATTTAGAACAATGGGGATTCATAAATGGTTCGTAGAGGGAAGGTCGAACTAGGTATATGGAATTGAATGGCGATAAGTTAACTCTTGTCAAGGGTTAGACACATCCTTATTAAATCCGATTGAATTCAAGATGAAGAAAGAGTGGGTTTACATTGTGGAAGAAAGACATGTATATGTGATATTAGATATTGACTAGTTATATACGAGCTAAAGATATATCTAAATTTCCCTACTAATCGAATATGAGTGTAGATGGGGATTATATAGAAGTCCTTCTGTCTCATATGTGACTGTGAGTTGAAGATGAAGTCAATAAAAAAATCGAAGAATTCAAAGTCAAAGAGCGGTTCGGGACAAAGAAACGGAAAAACGCAAGTTGTCTGAATTCACAAAAACTTTCTCGAGAGAAACTAAAAAAGAGATATCAAAGTAGTTTTGATAATTCAAGAATGTTATTACTTGAATTCGAAGTTCGTAGTTACTTTGACTGGATGAATCGTAGCAATCGAATAATTAAGTCATAGTTCATTGGTTGAATGTATCATTAACCATTTTTTTTTTGGTACGAGGAACTTATCATGAATCCACTTATTTCTGCCGCTTCCGTTATTGCTGCTGGATTGGCTGTAGGGCTTGCTTCTATTGGACCTGGAGTTGGCCAAGGTACTGCTGCGGGTCAAGCTGTAGAAGGTATCGCGAGACAGCCCGAGGCGGAGGGAAAAATACGAGGTACTTTGTTGCTTAGTCTAGCTTTCATGGAAGCTTTAACAATTTATGGCTTGGTTGTAGCATTAGCACTTTTATTTGCTAATCCTTTTGTTTAATATTAGAAATATGAAAAATTCCAATTTTTCATATTTTATTGCCTTGGACTTGTGCTTTGCTTTTTCGAATTATATAAAGATTTCATTCCTAGAATTACTTATTCGTTGAGAAAATAACCCACGGGAAGGGCTGATTTGCGGATGAGGAATTAGCATACGAACTCGCTTTCATCCTTCCCGTTTGTGTTCGTAGGCCTTTTAAGAGGGGTTGCAACCAAGAAGGTAATTCATCTAAATCGAATATATTTTTGATTCGATTTATAAAGTAGGAAACTAGAAATATATATAGGGCAAAGTAATACAAAAAGAACTCTGTTCGATTTTTTAGTCTATCTATAGAGGAGATCATATGAAAAATGTAACCGATTCTTTCCTTTCTTTGGGCCAATGGCCATCCGCCGGGAGTTTCGGGTTTAATACCGATATTTTAGCAACAAATCTAATAAATCTAAGTGTAGTGCTTGGGGTCTTGATCTTTTTTGGAAAGGGAGTGTGTGCGAGTTGTTTATTTCAAGAATAGGCTGGATCCAACCAGATGTACTTTTTCTCTTATAACTAGGAAAGTTATACCTAAGAAAGAAGGGTGCACGATCTCGCGAATTACTTCTGAATAAATTCAGAAATCATATGTAAGAACTATAGCATTTCGTAATTTATTGGAAAATCCACTTTGATTCTCTATCAACCAATAATATGGGCCCATTAACATGGTTAAAGCTAAACTGTTTGAAGTCCAGACGCAGCATGGTACTCTTTCTACCACTAATATAGAGATGGTTTCAAATAAATAATTTTTATCAATAGAGAACACTCATATTGATAAAATGATTTGAACTACTTATTGGGGATTTTATCCCTTTTTTTAGCCAATGCTGAATCGATGACCTATGTATTTTGTGTATAAAGTAAGAAAAACTTCTTGGATTAAAAAAGTAAACAATTTTGCTGACAATTACATATTTTTTGTTTGGTCAGAAGAGTCCTCCGAATTTTTTTGTATTGGATTAGTTTGATATTTTGATTTCATTTTTGAATATGACAAGAGAATCGAGGATAGGCTCATTACATTAACAATAAAGATATGGTAATTTACATTGAGCGTGAGAGCCAAATGA